TGTGGTATTTTCGCGGATTTTGCACGTGTGATACATGTTCCGTCTATTTCGCTAAGCAACGCTCTTCGCATCGCAATGCCTATTGTGTCAGCTTGACCTTTCATAAGTGGAGATAGAATAAAGCGTCCATAATAAAGCCGCTTACTGTCGGCTCTTGATTCAACACACTTCCACTGTAATGTCCGAGTGGATATGGTTACTTTCTCTCGAACCATAATAATATTATTTTTTTTTGATTAAATCATTGAATTATTTATTTCTCTTGAAATTTCGTTAATATTTATTCTTACACGCGTCTTTTTTTAGGGGGCCTACAACCATTATGCGGCATAGGAGTTACATCCCGTACGAAACTTAATAATATACCACTTCTACGAATAGCTCTTAATGCCGCATCTCTTCCGAGACCAGGACCTTTTATCATGACTTCTGCTCGTTGCATACCTTGATCGATTACTGTACGAATAGCATTTCCCGCTGCGGTTTGAGCAGCAAACGGTGTCCCTCTTCGTGTGCCCTTGAATCCACAAGTACCGGCGGAGGACCAAGAGATTACCCGACCCCGTACATCCGTAACGGTCACAATAGTATTGTTGAAACTTGCTTGGACATGAATAACTCCTTTTGGTATTTTACGTGCATTTTTACGCGACCCAATACGTCCATTCTTACGTGAACCAATTCTTGGTAAAAATTTTGCCATATTTTTTTATCATCTCAAAAACTAAGTCGAAGATCTATGGATATATCCATTTCATGCCAAACTGGATCCTTTATTTTATTTTTTATTTGTACATCAGATTTTTTAGAGAGTTCCTGTTTAGGAAACTTATCCTTGTCTTTGTTTATGTCTCGGGTTGGAGCAAATTACTATAATTCGTCCCCGTCGACGTATCAGTCGACATTTTTCACAAATTTTACGAACGGAGGCCCTTATTTTCATATTTTTCATTCCTTAATTTTGAATATACATATTTTTGAAGAAACTTAATTTCATTAAATTTTGAAATCTGGAATTGTATCCCTCGAAAATGAAGTTGAAAAAACTACTAAATCATTCGAATTTTTGTTGCGGAGTTTATAAATGGGATGTTCTCTCGTCAAATTCTAACGATGTATATTTGACTCTATCGTGTGGTATATGTATAAAACAAAACTACGTTGGGTTTTTGCTGGGATATAACCTAAAACCCAATCCTCCTTATCTATATCTAACCAACCAAACTCTGTAACATACCATCGGATATCAGAAGGATTACCATATATAACACAAAACTTCTCCACCAATTCTTTCTAGTCGAGCCTCTCGGTCTGTCATTATACCCCGAGAAGTAGAAAGAATTACAATCCCCATTCCGCCTAAAATTCTAGGAATTTTTTGATAGTTAGAATAGATTCGTAACCCAGGTCGGCTGATCCGTTTTAAATTTAGACTAGTTTTATATAATACTTTTCTATTCCTTCTATGTCGTAGGGTTAAAACAAAAAAAGTTTTGTTGTCTTCCCGGTGTTTCCTCACATTTTCAATAAAACCTTCTTGTAAAAGTATTTTAATAATGTTTTCGCTGATGTTAGTAGATGCTATTTGAACGGTTCCCTTTCTATTCATGTCAGCATTTCGTATGGAGGTTATTATGTCAGCAATAGTGTCTCTACCCATGATAAACTCAATTTTTATTGCCCCCGAATTTTGTATAATCAACATACTCTTTATTTTTTCTTTTATTAAAAATTTATTAAATAAAGAAAGGTATATGCACGAAACAAAATTGACTAATTTATTTTAATTTAATCAATTTCATTCAATTTAATTATTATATTTAATTATTATAACTATATGATGTTTCTAGTTTATATCTTAAAATCTCATCTTAATATCTTATAATTACTGTTCTTAAATAATGCTTTTTTTTTATAATACTTCAGGTGCTAATGAAACTATTTTAGTAAAATTTAATTGTCTCAATTCTCGGGTGATTGCGCCAAAAATTCGAGTTCCCTTTGGATTTCCGTCTTGATCAATCACAACTGCAGCATTGTCATCATATCGTATTATCATACCGTTGTCACGTTTGAGTTCTTTACAAGTACGTACAATTACCGCTCTGATCACTTCGGATTTTTCTAAAGGGGAGTTCGGTACTGCTTCCTTTATTACAGCAACAATAACATCACCGATACGGGCGTATCGGCGATTATTAGTTCCTATGATTCGAATACACATCAATTCTCGGGCTCCGCTGTTATCTGCTACACTCAAATGGGTCTGAGATTGGATCATAGCCTTTTTTGAATCTGTTATTTCAATGCAAAAGGAAAAAAGAAATATTGTTTGTTCAAAAAAAATAAACTTGTGATTTTTTCATCTCAACGGCCCGGCCCTTTTTCCTTTGGTTCTATCACGCTATCCCGAAATAATGAATTGAGTTCGTATAGGCATTTTTGAACCCGCTATTTCAATAGCTTTTCTGGCTATATTTTCTGCTACTCCACCGAGTTCATAAAGTATTCTACCGGGTTTAACTACAGCTACCCAATATTCGGGAGCTCCTTTTCCCGAACCCATACGCGTTTCCGTAGGTCTTACAGTAACGGGTTTGTCGGGAAATATACGTACCCATATTTTTCCACCGCGGCGTACATTTCGTGTCATGGCCCGACGTCCCGCTTCTATTTGTCTAGACGTAATCCAAGCGGGTTCAAGTGCCTGAAGAGCATATCGACCAAAACAAATACGATTACCCCGATAAGAAATTCCTTTCATTCTTCCTCTATGTTGTTTGCGGAATCTGGTTCTTTTGGGGTTATAGTTGATGTTTGTTTCGCAATTTCATCTCTACTACAGAACCGGACATGAGAATTTCTTCTCATCTAGCTCCTCGCGAATGAAATGATTATGATTAAAAAAAATCTACATGTCGTTGATAAATAATATACTGAATCAAATACAAAGAATATTATACTATACTGAATCTTGGGATTCCTTTCTCGTCGATTTTTTTTAATCTATTTATATTTTATATTTATTATAAGTTTGTTATTATAAAAATAAAAAAAATAAATTTGTATCTCTTTTTTTACATATTTTATGTTTTTTTTTACATACTTTAATGTATGTATAGAAAGAACTATACTCTTTATTTTTCTATTTATTTTTCTATATATAATATATATAGATATCGAAGATTTATAGATTTCAAATTTTAGATTTAGAGATAATTATTTCTATTTATAGATTTGTAGATAATGTCCTGAACATAAAAACCTTCGCGGGCGAATATTTACTCTTGCAATTGTAATATTGACTTCATTTGTAGGATTAACCCATAAATAACTTCTCAGAATAAATCGAGTGTCTTTTGGTTCCTTTCGCCATCCCGCCCAATAAATCATTAAAATTCGTTTTCATATAGAATCCTATGTATTTACAGGTTCCGTCGTTCCCATTGCTTCTTGTTAATGGTTAGGTTTTAATTATACAATGGAGCCATTTGTTCATTTTGTTCTTGAGTCAATTGTTTTAGTCTTTATTGGCTCGAGGCTCGTTATTTTTTTGGTCTATAAACGCATTCAATTAATTATAGATTTATCCTATATCGATCTTAATGCTTTATTACATTGGCTTTTGTGAGATGATTCATAAACCTTACATATTGAAGTTATAGATCATATATCATTGATCTCTTTCTTTCTCTCATCTTTTCATTTATCTGCATAATTTTTGATTTTGCTTTACAATTCATAATCAGATTAGTTTTTTTGCAAAACATATTTCAATTGTTACAATGAAATGACTAATATAGCCTATTTTGACTGCCTTTTTGGATTCGATCCAGATAATACGAAGCGATGGATTGGTTATTAGTTCTATACTTATGAGTTCATAGTATGGATCAGTCTATTTTTTTGTAATCCTGATCCTAAAAAAACCAACGAGTCACACACTAAGCATAGCAATTATATTAAATAATCAATCGAATTTTTTATTTTATCCAACCCTATAGAATTACTCTTTTTCTTTTTTTGGTAAAAAAAGAATGAAAGACTTTGTCATTTTTTTTATCGATACAACCAACTCGACTGAGGGTTTACTATTCCTCGTCTACAAATGTCCAAATTTTGATTCCTAATACCCCATAAATAGTTCTAACTGCATAGGAAGAATAATCAATTTGAGCTCGAAGGGTTTGTCGAGGAACCCGACCCTCTCTAATCCACTCGACGCGTGCAATTTCTTTTCCGTCAAGGCGCCCTGCAATTTGTACTTGAATTCCTTTTGTATCGGCCTGTTCAGTTAATTCAATAGCTCTTTTCATTGCTTTGCGAAATGAAACTCGATTCTTTAGTTGTCCCGCTATAAATTCGGCAAGAATGTTAGGGTGCCTGTAAGGGTGTGCAATTCTTGAAATAGCAATGTTGAGTTTTCGGTTCACACAATTTAGTTCTTTTTCTACATTTTTCTGTAATTCTTCGATTCTTTTATTTTTAGGCCTACCTTCTATTAATAATTTTGGGAATCCCAAATATATTATAACCTGAATCACATCAATTCGTTTTTGAATCTCTATACGTGCAATTCCTTCAACACCAGAAGAAATTTTCATATTTTTTTGTATATAATTCTTGATACAGTTTCTGATTTTTTGATCTTCTTGCAGACCCCCAGAATAATTTTTTGGTTGTGCAAACCAAAAAGAATAAGGATCTTGGGTTGTACCGAGTCTGAAACCAAGTGGATTTATTTTTTGTCCCATAATCCCCCACTACTATACATATCATGAGATGTCATTTTTGTGGACTTCTTTATCCACCTCGGGTTTTTTAAGTATATATTATATTCTTGATATTTTGGATATTCTGAATATTTTTCATATAAGGATAGATCTTTCAATACAATACTTATATGACAAGTTGGTTTTTTTATCAGATAACTTCTTCCTCGAGCCCGAGGTTTTAATCTTTTAACAGTAGATCCTTCGTTCACTTCCGCTTTACTAATG